AAAAATAGTTGAACCAATTCCGGGAATTCCGTATTCAAGTCAATGATGCATTACATTAATTATATTCATAAAATTTTTTATAAAATAATAAAAATCTAAAAATATTTAATTCTATTTTTTTCTTATTTCTTATTAATTTAATAAAAAAATAAAGTAAAAGCGGGTAGCGGGAATCGAACCCGCATCGTTAGCTTGGAAGGCTAGGGGTTATAGTCGACGTTGATTCATCATTTTTAACGTCTCTAATTCAAAACTGAACGTGAAACTTTGGTTTCATTCGGCTCCTTTATGGAAGATGTATAAATTCCTATATTAAGACATGAACGAAAAAAAAAATTCCACCCATAACATCTATGTCAGCTTTTCTGTCTGAATGTATTCAGAACAACCCGCTTTCTAGACGATCCCTATAGAAAAGAGGGGGATTATATTATAACAACCTTTCTAGTTACTTCGTTCTCTATTTCTATGTGAGAGAATCCTTAGGAAAAGCATTTTGTTTCTACCGAGCTAAAACAATTTGTCGATGTCTCTAGTAAACCAAAGTCATTGTTTAATAGCCATTTTGCTTCAATTTCCGTAATACAAATTCCAAATTAAAGATTTAGTTACGATTAGAAAGCCACTTTCTATCTTTATCCATGGATCCTTTACTCATACTTATTCAATTAGAAGTATTGATCTAATTAAAAAAAAAAATTATGTTTCGTAATCTCATAATCCAATTTTTCAATTTTGAATTGATTCTTGGATACAAATCACGAGAATGTATATTCTTCCTCGAATTTTTCATTGAGAGGTAAAGGATTAAATCCTTTTAAGAAATAAAGTTTTTGGTCGGAATGAAATATTAATCAAACCGAAAGACCCCTTAACTATATAAAGGATTATAGAACGAATCACACTTTTACCACTAAACTATACCCGCTACAATCCGATTATTGTATATAAATGAACCTTTTGTCGAACAAGAAAATGGGTCGTAATAAAAAGTTAAAAGAGTAAAAAGAAAGGATAGGATCATAAAATAATCATGAAAATTAGAGCGTTTACGTGTTGTATCAGAGAACCCAATGAGATTCGGAAAAGAGAATTCATTAAATTTCAATAACTAAAACTAAATAACAAGTGTTTTTTTGCCGGAGGTTTTTGACCTAGACGTCTCGACAAAACTACTTAAGCCATAACATACATGAAAATGTATTGTGCAAGAATCCACAGCTCCCTTTTTGTTATTTATTTACTTTACTAAAATAAAAGGAATAAAGAAAATAAAGAATAAATATAAAAAATTAAGATAAGAAACGACACTTTGATTCGATATCATTTGATTCTATATCATAGAAATCAAAAGAGTTTTTATTTTTCCAATCGTAATAACAAGCAAGTATTTTAGTTTTCAAATAAAAAAAAAATTATTTATGATTCGTTGGAACAATAAATGGCGGGCCCGGCCTGGTCAGTACTTAGCCGGGCCGTGGAACTAAAAAGCACTCTCGGATGAAAAAAAAATATTATGAAGGGCTCTTTCAATCCTTATTTTTTATAATGTAACATAGTATTATCCTTTTTCAATTGGGAGGAGAGATGGCTGAGTGGACTAAAGCGTCGGATTGCTAATCCGTTGTACGAGTTTTTCGTACCGAGGGTTCGAATCCCTCTCTTTCCGTTTTTGTTGATGACTTGGTATTTTCTTTCGAATTTTTCGCGAGCTCTTTTTATTTTTAATAGTTAAAAATGTGTAATAGATAAAATCCTACTAAGAACATTTAAAAATCAAGCAAGGAAAACAAAAACCTTATCTTTTATTCTTCACGTCCAGGATTACGTCCTGGATCATTAGACAGGAATCCGAAAATAAAGAGAGAAACAAAGAATATCACTACCGTGTAAACAAATAGTTTGAGAGTAAGCATTACATAATCTCCAAGATTTTTTTTAGTAAAAAAGAGAATAGATTCTCCGTTTTTATACCGCATACCCTACTATTTTGATTTTTTATTTTGACACCAAGAAATAAAGTGGGGTGATCCAGATTTTTCGCGGTTGTACAAGAATTTCAATATTTGAATTGAGGGTGTAAGACTTATCTGATCTTATCAATTCTTTTCTTTGAATTTTTTTTTTTTCAATAAATCATGAATTTGTCTAGACATTATTAAATTAAAGATATCATCGAAAACTTACAGCAGCTTGCCAAACAAAGGCTAAGAGAAAAAAAAACAGAGGTATTACTGGCATAACATCTACGATTGGATTTAAAAAAGCGTAGGCCTCGGGCAATTTGGCGACGAAAAAACTACTTGAATAAAGAGCAGAATTAAGACAGATACAGATCAAACTAAATATATTAAGCATAACAAACATTTTGTTCTTGAGGATAATTGTATTTTATTTATTTTGATTGAGTTATTAATAAATTGAGTTTTTTATTATTTTATTATTATAAATATGTTATTATTCATAGAAAAGAAAAATGAATAAAAAGAAAATAAGATAGACCAAAAAACTTTCTTTGATTTGAACTCACCCAATCAAAAATCCTTCAATTCTCAAATCAAAAGAGAATAGAATAAACCATACTTTCATACAATATCTTAATTGAATTATATGTAATGATCAATAAATTCTGTTTAATTCTACGTCTACATGTATAAAAATTCTAGTAATCTATTTTATAGATAATAGATATTTAGACTTGAGTTGACGAACAACCAGTACCAATATTAGTGTTTATTAGTGTCGACTAGAAATGGGGCGTGGCCAAGTGGTAAGGCAACGGGTTTTGGTCCCGCTATTCGGAGGTTCGAATCCTTCCGTCCCAGAACATACCTGACCCACGATCATTTTATTAATCTATAATTTTATTAATCTATAATAAAAAATAAAATATATATCTATATCATAATCTATATCATAATAAAATATATCAAAATAAAGATTGTCTTTTCGACCAGTCTTCCGTTTAAGAGTATAATATTGTTATAGAATGTGATTCTTATTTCTTTTTTTTTTTTTTATTATTATTAATCATATCTTTTTCACAAATTTAATCGAGTTCAAATAACACGCATATGAAACGAAATTTTTATTTGTTAAATATTACTGATTTTACAATATGAAATACGAAAAAATAACAACCTAAATCTTCAATCTTTCCTTACATCAGTCTTTTTTTTTATTAATCATTGATGGTTTAATCCAATATGGATTTATCTTTCTCTTAATGATGATAAAAAGCGAATGGTACTTACTGTAAAACCTTATGCAAATAATGATATAGGGTAGGAAACTATTCAATCAATTAAATCTTTTTAATGATTTCTTATGAGTTCTTAGTACTCTGAAGAAGTGTGAAATTGTTGAATTTATCCTATCACGTTACTTGAAGATAGAGATTCAAAATAACTTGTTTATTCGTGTTTATTTATTCATGTTATGTTAGTTATAATAAAAAAAAAATTATAAACAATGGGGTTAAATTGATTGAATTCTTGTTGAGACTTCGTCATACATTATCCATTCTTCATATAGAAGAAAAAAGTATAGATTATTATGTACCGACCGAACCGATGATTATTCACGATTCCATAATTGAATCAATTACATACTGGTTCCAAACTGAAGGAATGTTATGGTAAAACTTCGTTTAAAACGATGTGGCAGAAAGCAACGTGCGACTTGAAGGACATGATCAGCTGTGGATTCTTACATCCACCACTTTTTTATATTATATAGGAACGAAAGTGCTCTTGGCTCGACATCATTTGTTCTGTTCCACTGGAACCCTCATTTTTGAGAGTGTTGCCATGTAAATAGTACACGATGGAGCTCGAGTAGAACGTATTGATTAATTTCTCAAGGGCAAGAATCTAAGGTTAGTATCGATCAATAAATTGGAACAACTTCGTAAGTATATTTTAGATATATAAATCTAAAGGATCCAATTCGATAAAATTTAAAAGTTAATTTTGTTTGGAATTGGTAAAACTCTTTTGATCAAATCAAAAGTAAAGTGTATTACGTAGGAATCAACCATTCATATGATTCTTTGATAGAAAGAAATCACAAAAAATGGTATGTTGCTGCCGTTTTGAAACGATTTAAAGATCACCGAAGTAATGTCTAAACCCAATGATTCAAGGCAAAGATAAAGATCCTGGAACAAGGAAATACCGTTTTCAATTGTCTCAACAACCAGATCATATTTAAGAATCAAAATAGATTCTAAAGGAGACAGACAAAAAGGGTTAGAGACCACTCAATAAATTTAATACCTAAAAGGTTTCTTTTGAGTTATTTGAGAGTTATTCAACTTGAGTTATGAGGATACAAATAATTTTTTTTTTTGGGGGGGGGGGGGAAGACTAAGAAAAAGTATTTAAACTAAAATCAATAATATAATGAATTTGATGATTTTATGGATCTATTTGATATTATGATTCTATACATAGACATAATTTAGAATTTTCTCGAGCCGTACGAGGAGAAAACTTCTTATACGTTTCTAGGGGGGGGGGAGTATTGTTCATCTATCCCAATGAGCCATTTATCGAATCGTTGCAATTGATGTTCGATCCCGACGAGAGGGAAGAGATCTTCGTAAAGTGGGTTTTTATGACCCGATAAAGAATCAAATCTATTTAAATGTTCCTGCTATTCTATATTTCCTTGAAAAAGGTGCTCAACCTACAGGAACTGTTCATGATATTTCAAAAAGGGCGGGGGTTTTTACGGAACTTCGCCCTAATCAACAAATAAAATTCAATTAATGAAATAAAAAAAATGTGGATGATTTGTATATAGCCTTGTATAACCTTTTTGTTTCTTTGCTATTTCCTCTTTTGTTCTATTTATATCATACTAAATTTATTATTGTTACTATAAAAGAGTGTCTTTTATAACGACAAAAATCTATTTATATTTTATTGATATAAATTTTATTGATATATATAAAATAGATAGAAAAAGATTAAGTGAATAAATAAATGAAGTAATCGGGTCTATAAATATAAAATTTTGAGATTACTGTCAATGAGTTAAGGAACAAATAAAAAAACACAAAGGATTTCACTTGCTTATTTTAGTGAATAAACCTCATTTTTTTACTTAATTTTTTTTTCCACCAATATTGTATCAATGTTGTGTTGTATAGAAATATTATATATAGTGCCAATCCAACACAAGTCCTTAGTTTTTTTTTTTTTTTTCTTATTTTTTCTTATAATTCTAATTGTCTAATTGATTGAAATTTTGTCTAATTGATTGAAATTGGAATTGTTAGTTAGATTTATAAATTGTTTTTTCTTTTGTATTCTTTTCTCAACATTCATATTGACAACAGTGTATCAAATAAATATAATCCGATCGTGGATAAAAGGATCCATTTATATCTCCGTCCCATAGCTTTTATTTCATTCAAATAATGGGTTCTTGTATTTTCTGTGATACAAGAAGTCTTTTTTTGATTAAGATTAAACTCAATAAAATCTATATATACTATAGAATTAATGGATGTATTTTTAAATATTTTACTTTATCCCTATTTTTATCTGAGAATTTTTTCATCGGATCTGCTCATTTTTATTATGTTCAGAATCTAATCAATTAGAATTTAAAAAATTTGTGCTATTTTAATGTTTTGATTGGTTTGGATTGCGTTGTGCAATTCAATCTTTTTTTTATTGAGATTCCGATTGTATCTACACATTCTAATTATTTTATTTGGGTTGCTAACTCAACGGTAGAGTACTCGGCTTTTAAGTGCGGCTAGCATCTTTTACACATTTGTATGAAGCAAAAGATTCGTCCATACCATCGGTAGAGTTTGTAAGACCACGACTGATCCTGAAAGGAATGAATGGAAAAAGCAGCATGTCGTATCAATGGATAATTCTAAGAATATTTCATTCTTACCGAATAGGTCCAAAACCTTATTAAAATTGTTTGAATTCTTGTCGTGTAATAAAAAAAATGAATTTGGTCGAGTGAATAAATGGGTAGAGCCCTACTACGGTTCCAATTATAGGGAAACAAAAAGTAATGAGCTTCTGTTCTTAATTTTTGAATGATTACCCGATCTAATTAGACGTTAAAAATATATTAGTGCTTAATACGGGAAAAACTTTTCCCATGAGTGGATTATAAATTTCTTATGAGTCCTAATTATTAGCTATTACCCATTATGGGGTAGAGATAAATGTGTAGAAGAAGGCAGTATATTGATAAAGATTTTTCAAAATCAAAAGAGCGATTGGATTGAAAAAATAAAGGACTTCTAACCATCTTGTTACCCTAGAATGAACATAAATCAATTAGATGGAAAAAGAGAGGCTAGAGAGTCTGTTGATGAGTCTTACTTGTTCCGAGGTATTTTCTTACTATAATACCTTGTTTTGACTGTATCGTACTATGTATCATTTGATAACCCAATAAATCACCTATTTCTTTTCTTGTTCACATTAAAAATGGAAGAATTTCAAGGATATTTAGAACTAGATAGATATCAGCAACATGACTTCCTATACCCACTTATCTTTCGGGAGTATATTTATGCACTTGCTCATGATCATGGTTTAAATAGATCGATTTTGTTGGATAATGTAGGTTATGACACTAAATATAGTTTACTAATTATAAAACGTTTAATTAGTCGAATGTATCAACAGAATCATTTGATAATTTCCGCTAATGATTCTAACCAAAAAAAATTTTTTGGGTACAACAAAAATTTGTATTCTCAAATGATGTCGGAGGGATTTGCAGTCATTGTGGAAATTCCGTTTTCCCTACGATTAGTATCTTCCTTAGAGGCGACAGAAATCGTAAAATCTTATAATTTACGATCAATTCATTCAATATTTCCTTTTTTAGAGGACAAATTCCCACATTTAAATTATGTATCAGATGTACTAATACCCTACCCCATTCATCTGGAAATCTTGGTCCAAACCCTTCGCTATTGGGTGAAAGATCCCTCTTCTTTACATTTATTACGACTCTTTCTTCACGAGTATTATAATTGGAATAGTCTTATTACTCCAAAAAAAATTATTTTTTCAAAAAGTAATCCACGATTATTCTTGCTCCTATATAATTCTCATGTATGTGAATACGAATCCATTTTACTTTTTCTTCGTAATCAATCTTCTCATTTACGATTAACCTCTTCTGGTATCTTTTTTGAGCGAATACATTTCTATGAAAAAAAAAAATATCCTGTAGAAGAAGTCTTCGTTAATGATTTTCCGGCCGCCATCTTATGGTTCTTCAAGGATCCTTTTATGCATTATGTTAGATATCAAGGAAAATCTATTCTGTCTTCGAAGGATACCCCTCTTCTGATGAATAAGTGGAAATATTATCTTGTCAATTTATGGCAATGTCATTCTTATGTGTGGTCTCAACCAGGAAGGATTTATATAAACCAATTATCCAAGCATTCCCTTGATTTTTTGGGTTATTTTTCAAGTATGCGACCAAACCTTTCGGTGGTACGGG